TCTATCGGTAAGGACGTGAAATACGAAATAACAAGGGAGAGACTTTGAACTTGTTTATCCTAACTGAAAAGGGTAAATTGAATAGTTAATTGAAACATCTTACTAGACTATGAGGAATACATCAACTGAGATTCCGTGCGTAGCGGCGAGCGATAGCGGAGAATTGTCTCAAACAGATAATTAAGATGATTGGACATCTAGACTAAACCCCGATAGACACCTATAGAGAAAGTACCGTGAGGGAAAGACTTAGAATTGGTTCTAAAAGTTACCTTTTGCATAATGGGCCTGCAAGACAAAATTTGGCAAGCTTAAGTAGTAAATGAAGGCGTAGTGAAAGCAAGAGAAAAACTCGTCAGTCAAATTACCCGAAACCAAGTGATCTAACCATGGCCAGGTAGCTATGCTGACCGAACCAGTGATTGTGGCAAAAATCTTGGATGAGCTGTGGTTAGCGGTGAAATACTAGTCGAACTTGGATAGCTGGTTCTCTACGAAACTTATCTTAGTAAGGCGCGCAGGTTATTCGCCCCCAAACCCGGGGGCCTGAATTACTGGTGTAGTAAGACTATGGCGATAAGGCCTCTAGTCAAGAGGGTAAGCCCTAACCAGAAATTAAAGTCACTAATACAGATTAAGTGTATAAAGAGGGTTCAACTTAGACAAACAGGAAGTAGGCTTGGAAACAGCCATCTGTACAGGAAAACGTAAAAGTTCACTGAATGAGCTAGGAAACTCTAAGAATTAAGGCGGCTAAATCTGTAACTGAAATTCTGGAAGCCAGAATGCAACCGTAAGGAAGTATCAACTGGCTTGGTAGTAGAGCGTTCTGTAGGCACGATACGTGCACACCTCGTGAGATAAACAGAAGTGATAATGCAGGCATGAGTAGTACAAGATTCATTCCCAAATAATATATACAGCTTCTAAGGGCATTACGCCCGATGATTATAATTCTTGTACCTGTTCAGGAAAAATATTATGGTACGAAGTACCTTTAACTGTTATTTATGGGACTTAGATCTAGGCATAATTTCTCTTAAGGAACTCGGCAAAATAAGATCTCGACTGTTTACCAAAAACATAGCTCTCTGCTAAAGGTTACTGAAGTATAGAGGGTGAATTCTGCCCAATGGTTGTATAGTGAAACTGAGGACTAACGTCTAAAGCGAAACCCAACTGAATGGCCGCGGTAACTCTGACCGTGATAATGTAGCACAATAAATAGCCAATTAATTGTTGGCGGGTATGAATGGAACCACGAGGATCTTACTGTCTCAAGAGAAAAGCCGATGAAATTATAGTTGTAGTGAAGATACTACATAAACATTGTAAGACGAAAAGACCCTATCGAGCTTTACTGGATACCGATAGCGTTAACTTAAAATGATCGATATAAGTATCCTAATTTTGAGTTAATAATTTTTGTTGGTAGGACAGTTTAGTTGGGGCGACTACCTTTGAATAAGAAACGAAGGCGAGCTTATGGTATACAAAGCTATCACATTAGCCTGACAGTGAGGGGGACATCCCTAGCTGGCACAAGGACAAGTCCTATGTGGGCGATAATGACCCGATATTATTGTCCAAAATAAATATCGAAAGCGGATAAAAGCTACCGTAGGGATAACAGCGTAATATTGTCGGAGAGTTCTTATCGAGGACAGTGTTTGCGACCTCGATGTTGAATTGCGGTGCCCTGGTGCTGTAGAAGGTACCTTAGGTTGGTCTGTTCGACCATGAAAACCGTACATGATTTGAGTTCAGAGCGTGGTGACACAGCTCGGTTTCTATCTACAATGTTCAATCCCAACTTTTCTGAGTCCTAGTACGCAAGGAATGGTCTCAGCGATGCTCGACTATATAGGCCCCATCGACGTAATCAACTTCTGGCTGCTGCAAAGAAGGAAAACAAAGGGTTTAGGGATTAATAAGGTTCACGAAAGTGACCTTCTCATATACCATGTGGGTGCATAGCCCCTGGTATACTATGGAATTAACACTAGGGCTCATCATACTAATAGTGTTGACGTATGGATTAAAGGCCCCGACTTTAAGATTAGCTATGCTACTTGCGGGTGCTGTGGGGGCTGCTGGGCTATTAGCTGAGCCCCATCTACTATGTTGGACACAGGCTATTAAGATGTTGGTGATGCTTAGTGGGTTAGCTATACTATGTATGCTGGACCATCGAACATCGCATCGATCAAGCTCTTTATTGATTTTATTAGTGATCTTAGGTAATTTATTACTTATTGGGTCAACAAATTTACTTTCTATATATTTAGCATTAGAAATGCAAACATTATGTATGTTTATCTTAGTGGCTTATAATAAAAACTCATTGTTATCGGCAGAAGCTGGGCTGAAATACTTCGTGTTAGGGGCACTATCTTCGGGGTTATTCCTGTTTGGTTGCGCCTTAATTTATGGCTCCACCGGAGAGTTTGACCTTCAATTTATTCGTATGAGTATAGTATCTTATGGAACATTAGCTGGTAAGTGTCTTATTACTATTTCATTGTTATTTAAAGTATCTGCAGCCCCATTTCATATGTGGGCCCCCGATGTATATGAAGGGGCTCCAACTTGGGTAGCTGCGCTATTATCTATCGTGCCTAAATTGGGTGTACTAGCCATTATAGTACAAATAGGCTTAAATGAAATGGGGTTATTAATAGCTGGATTAATCTCTTTGATTGTCGGGGCTATAGGAGCTTTAAATCAAACTCGAATAAAAAGACTACTAGCTTATAGTGGGATAAGCCATATGGGGTTTGTGTTGCTTGGAATAGCTATTGGGTCTATAGAAAGTCTTCAGGCGAGTTTAATGTATATAGGTGCCTATATAATAACTCAAGTACTACTTTGGTCTATAGTACTAATTATATCTCCTAAAAGAGATATGCTTATTGAATTTAGTGGTGTTTCAAGATTAAACCCAATGTTAGCATTAGCATTAGCTACAGGTTTATTGTCTACTGCAGGGATTCCCCCTTTAATTGGGTTTTTAACTAAGTGGTATATTATCTTAGCAGCTGTTGGTCAAGGCTACTATCTTAGCGCTTTAATAGCTTTAGTCTGTTCCGTGATAGCTGGAGTTTATTACCTTAGATTAGTTAAAATTATGTTTTATCAACCTTTGTCGACGCCTTTAGTAATAACAAATATACTAAATTCTCCCGCATCGGAGGAAACGGGTTTAGGCAAGGCAATATTAATAGGGGCAAGCTTATATTTAGTATTAACAATTATAGTATGTCCTAGTTTGTTCTTTCAGTTAACACATTTGATTATTTTAGATTTATTCCCATGTATCTTCTAGTTATATTAATACCGTTACTAAGTGCAGTCGGAAGCGGACTAGGGGGTCGCTATTTAGGTAGAAAGGGGGCTGGCTTGTTAAGTTCTGTGTTGGTTCTCGCCAGTAGCCTTCTCTCTTTTGTATTATGTTATGAAATCCTTATTAATGGGTCTACAGTATATATAGAGTTAGGCAGATGGATAGAGTCAGATTTACTAATAACTAACTTTGGCTTACAATTTGATATGGTAACAGCTGTAATGTTAATAGTAGTAACCACAATTAGCGGGTTAGTTCATGTCTATTCTACAAGTTATATGAGGGAAGATCCCCATTTACCTAGATTCATGAGCTATCTGTCTCTATTTACCTTTTTTATGTTAGTTTTAGTTACTAGTAATAATTATGTGCAATTATTTATTGGTTGGGAAGGTGTTGGTTTATGTTCTTACTTATTAATTAACTTTTGGTTTACCCGTATACAAGCTAACAAGGCGGCAATTAAGGCAATGTTAATAAATAGAATAGGAGACATAGGATTAATGCTAGCTATTATATTAATCTGGAAAGAATTTGGGGTATTAGATTACTGTAGTTTATTCCCCGCTTTATCACCATCTTCAGCTTGTACTTGGATTTGTATATTACTAACTATAGGGGCCGTAGGAAAATCTGCCCAATTAGGGTTACATACTTGGTTGCCCGATGCTATGGAGGGTCCCACACCTGTTTCGGCCCTAATTCACGCAGCAACAATGGTAACAGCAGGAGTATTTTTAATCATAAGATCAGCTCCTCTTTTTGATTACTCTCCAACTGCAACAATTATTGTGGGTTTAATTGGCTCCTTAACTGCTTTCTTTGCAGCCACAGTAGGATTAGTCCAATCAGATATAAAAAAAGTTATTGCTTATTCTACTTGTAGTCAACTAGGATACATGGTAATGGCTTGTGGTACTTATAGCTCTCTAAGTAGTTTATATCACCTACTAACTCATGCTTTCTTTAAGGCCTTATTATTCTTAGGGGCAGGCTCAATAATTCATGCTCTTTTAGATGAACAAGATCTTAGGAAGATGGGGGGAATAATCCGGGGCTTACCTCTAACATATGTATTAATGTTGATTGGTTCATTGTCTTTAGCTGGTTTTCCCTATTTATCTGGATTTTACTCTAAAGATTTAATATTAGAATTAACTTATAATAGTTATTGTTTAATATCTATTTATTGGTTAGCTTCAATTACAGCCTTCTTAACTGCTTTTTATTCATTCCGATTAATATACTTAAGTTTTGTGGCTAAGCCTAATTTAACACGTATAAGCGCACAGCACTTACAAGAAGCTGATTGGAACTTATTGGGTCCTTTATTAGTATTAGCAATAGGGAGTATCTTAGTTGGTTATTTCGCTCAAAATATGGTGTTTGCGCCAGGTATACGTCCCTTACCGCTTGTGCCCACAATAGTCTCTTTAGCACCAGTTATTATGTCCGTAACAGGGATATTACTAGTGTTTATACTTCGTCCATATATTATCTATTATATTACACGTCCTAGCATATATGGTTTCTTATTTTATGCCTGGGAGTTTAATCAAATAGCAAATTATTATATTGGAAGCACAGTTTGGAAGTTTGGCCATATTGTCTCTTATCGTACTATAGATAGGGGGATTTTAGAGATTTTAGGCCCCACTGGAATAGCCCAATTCATGGTTGATAGAACTAAAGAGTTAAGCAGTTTACAATCTGGTTTATTATTTAATTATGCATTAATGATATTAGTTGGAACAGCTATTGCACTTAAGTACTTAGTCCTAATTTAGACGTATGAAGAAAACCAGAAATTTTTATATAACTTATTGTAGATGAATATTAGCTTTTTTATTGTGCCACCCTATAATATTTAGAGTAATAGGTGTAGTTATATGTGTGTTAATGTTTATAGTTGAGATTGTTTGGTCTGGCCCCGTATACGCCTCCGGGCCAATAGAAAGCTTTATTGGCTCTTACTTGGCATATGACCCTTACTTGGCATATGGCCCTTACTTGGCATATGGCCCTTTGGATCCACTACCTCCTATAATAGGTAATGTCAGTATACTATCGCCCCCTCCACTTCCTTTTAACTATTCCTCTGTATTGACTCTGACTCTAATGTACGAGCCTATGGAGATTGAATATGGGCTAGTTAACACTTTAAATAATCCAGATTTTTACATAGGCCAACATATAGAGGGGCCAATAGTAAGCATGGAAACAGTCATTGAACAAGGCTGGGTCTGTACTACTATCAATAATGATACATCGTATGTATTTAGTCGGCATAATGGGCGGCTCATGCGGGAGTATACCCCCGCCGAGTTTGCGGCGAGCAACTGGGTAGCGGACGCTGAGGTTCTATAATTATGATATTAGCTAGTGTTATAGGCTCTATCTTAATAAGTATAATAATAATAGCATTAATTCCAAGGGAAAATAGTATGAAACTACGCCAGCAAGCGTTAGAGTGGTCTCTGATTACATTTGCTCTTTCTATTTTATTATTAGTTAACCTTCATCAAGAGGCTCAATTTCAACAGATAATAGAATTCAATTGGGTAAGTACAATAGGTTGGTTTGAAGGTTCTCCTATATTGTTTGCTATTGACGGGATCTCTATATTTTTTATTGTATTAAGTACTTTATTAACACCAATTTGTATTTTAGTAAGTTGGAATAGTATTAAGTTTCTTCTCAAGGAGTTTATTATGTGCCTTTTAGGTATGGAATTATTATTAATTGGGGTATTCTCAACATTAGATCTGTTAATATTTTATGTGTTATTTGAGAGCATATTAATACCTATGTTCTTAATAATAGGAGTATGGGGAGCTCGGGCAGAGAAGATAAAAGCTGCCTATTATTTCTTCTTTTATACTTTAGTTGGTTCAGTATTAATGTTACTTAGCATAGCGGTTATTTATAGGATAACAGGTACAACTGACTATTTATCTTTAACTAACATCCAGATTGATAGTAACATTCAAATTTGGTTATTTATAGGTTTCTTCCTTAGTTTAGCAGTTAAGATACCAATGATACCCTTTCATATATGGTTGCCTCTTGCGCATGTTGAGGCTCCTGTAGCTGGTTCAGTGATTCTAGCTGGAATATTATTAAAATTAGGGGGCTATGGATTCATTCGATTCGCTTGGCCCCTTTTCCCCGAAGCAACAGAGTATTTAGCGCCAATCATACTAACGTTATCATTAATAGCAGTGATATATGGGAGTTTAACTACTTGTAGACAGGTAGATGCGAAACGTTTGATAGCCTATTCCTCGGTAGCTCATATGGGAATAGTGACAATAGGTTTATTTACTCATACGATGGAGGGCTTAATAGCCTCCATATTCTTAATGATAGCTCATGGAGTGGTTAGCCCCGCTTTATTTATAGCAGTAACGTTGCTCTATGAGAGGCATCATACAAGGTTAATTAGATATTATAGGGGAGTAGTTATGACTATGCCTCTATTTTCTATAATATTTATGGTGTTTACTTTGGCTAATATTGCTGTTCCTCTTAGTTGTAACTTTGTTGGAGAGTTTTTATCCTTAGTAGCTGCTTTTTCTACTAGTACATCATTAGGTATTCTTACCTCAACTAGTATGGTCATAGCTGCTGCTTATTCGTTATATTTATATAATAGAATTTGTTTTGGGCAACTTTCTCCATACTTAATATTTTCGAGAGATATTAATAGACGAGAGTTTAATGGGCAATTACCGCTAATAGTAGCTATTGTATTATTGGGGATAGTTCCATACCCCTTAATCGAGTTAGTTCGTGTATGTTTACCTAGATTTTTATAATTTTCCTCTTTACTGTACCTACTTGGTTTATATGTGTGTATATTTATTTTTAATAGTGGTAGGGGCAGGAGTTGAACCTGCATAATCAGATTATGAGTCTGAGAACTTACCGTTAGTTGACCCTACAAGCTGAGCTTAGCTAAGCACTATGTACCATGGTCGGGCTAAGAGCCCCACCAGTAAATACATACATATAAAAACAACCAAACTACATCTACAAAATGCCAATACCAACTAGCAGCCTCAAAACCAAAATGATGATGACGAGTATAGTGATAACCTATTAGTCTAGCTAAACATACAGTCAAAAATATAGTTCCAATTATAACATGAAAACCATGAAAACCTGTGGCCATAAAAAAGGTTGAACCATATACGGAGTCTGAGATTGTAAAAGGCGCTTCGTAATACTCCATAGCTTGTAGGGCTGTAAACTGAACCCCAAGTATTACGGTACAAGTAAGTGATTGTATGGCTTCTAATCTTTGTCCGCTAACTATGGCGTGATGTGCCCATGTAACTGTTGCTCCTGAACTAAGTAATATAGCTGTATTTAATAGGGGCACAGAAAATGGGTCTAACACTTCTATACCAACAGGAGGCCAAACAGCCCCCAATTCTATAGTGGGAGATAAACTACTGTGAAAGAAAGCCCAAAAGAACGCAAAAAAGAAGCAAACTTCAGAAGTAATAAAAAGGATCATACCATATCTTAATCCTCTTTTTACTCTTTGAGTATGGAGTCCTTGAAAAGTGGCTTCTCTAATAACATCTCTCCACCAAACAAACATTGTTAATATTAATACTATTGCCCCTAAATACATTATCCATGTATAACTATAATGAAAATATAATACTGAGCCTACTGTAATCAGTAGTGCCCCAATTGCCCCTGTATAAGGCCATGGACTAGGATCCACTAAATGATAAGGGTGATAAGCCTTACTCATGCTCCCCCGCGGGGAATCGAGCGGGACTAATACTCCTACCCAACAATTATTATAAGTATGGGTTAATGTAAATTTAGAGTATCATTTATGTATATGGTAGTTAACAGACAAAATACATATGCTTGAATCAGAGCCACGGCAATTTCTAGTATAGTTATAAAAACCATTACTAATATTGGGGCTAAGCTTAATACTAACATTCCATTACTAATCATTGCAAACCCAAAACTTGCTAATATAGCAAATAAAAGGTGCCCAGCCGATAAATTAGCAGCTAATCGAACACCTAAAGAGACTGCCCGGGAAAGATAGCTAACTGTTTCAATTATAACTAATAGAGGGGCTAATAATAAAGGAGCCCCAGTAGGCATCATCATTGAGGCAAAGTTCCAACGGTATTGTGTTATCCCCAATATTGTTACTGCTATTAAAATAGATAAACTTAACCCGAAAGTAACAACAATGTGGGCAGTTGGAGTAAATACATAGGGAAATAGACCTAACAGATTTAATCCAGCAATAAACGTAAATAGGGTTATAATAAGAGTAAAATATTGAGTTCCCTTATTAGCTGTAGAATCTTTTACTAATCCTAAAAAGTGGGTATAAAGAATCTCTTGTATGGCCTGCAATCTTGTAGGTATTAATTTATATGAACAACTTCCTATTAATATTACACTAAATAGGATAAGCATCATAATAGAAGAATTAGTAATTATCCCCCCAATTATCCGAACTACATTAAATTGATCAAAGAAAGAAGCTGACATATTGAATATATGTAGGAATGGGCCTATCTGCGGAGGATATCTTGTAGTATAGCATATGCTCGATTAACCCCGAGTCCCTTAATAGGGGCTGCCCCCTCTTCCTGTAGTATACTTCTTATACGTAAATTATTTTGAATTTTAGGTAAAATAAATAAACTCATAATACTATAAAGTGCTAACAAGATTATTAATGTCCAGCTATATTGAGTTAAATAAGCGGTTATATCTAAGTGAGGCATTATTCGATGATTAAAAGATCTCTAAAGATCATCACATAATGAAGATAGCCAGCTGATATATTTATCCATGCTAACGGCTTCTATAACAATGGGCATAAAAGAGTGATTAGCGCCACATAACTCGGAACATTGACCATAAAATAATCCCGGTCTTTTAGCTAAAAATCCGGTTTGATTAAGACGTCCAGGCACAGCATCCATTTTCATAGCTAATGAAGGTACAGCAAATGAGTGAAGCACATCTGCCCCAGTAACTAAAACTCTTACATAAGTATCAACAGGAACAACCATTCTATTGTCAACCTCTAATAGTCGGAGATCGCCGGGTTCAAGGTCACTTGTAGGTATCATGTAAGAATCAAATTCTAAGGTACTATCTTCACCTAAAGTAGTTTGATAGTCTGAATACTCATAAGACCAATACCATTGATGACCTATGGCTTTTACTGTCACACCGGGTTCTACTATCTCATCCATCAAATAAAGTAGTTTCAAAGAAGGGAATGCTATAAACACTAATATAATTGCTGGAATTATAGTCCAAACAATCTCTATTGTAACTCCTTCTATAAGATAGCGATGATAAGCTTGGCCTGTTAATCCTCTTATAATTAACCATAATACAGCTGTTATAATAATAATTAAAATAAACATAATTTGGTTGTGAAGAAATAGAATCTCTTCCATAACAGGACTAGCAGCATCTTGGAAGCTTAGTTGAAACGGCTCAGCCGCGTCACGTAGGAGCGAGGCCTCTAATAATGCATTAAATGGAGTTTTCATTCTTCTCTAGCCCTGTTACTTTGCTGACACACCCAAAAGCTTTCCCAATTCGTATACGCCCAGAGTGTTCTTACCTACTTTAGATTACTTTTAATCTAGAGTAAGCATGAACAAATATCTTACACGTTGGCTATTTTCTACTAATCATAAGGATATAGGTACTTTATATTTACTATTTGGTGCTTTTTCTGGAATGGCGGGGACAGCTTCGAGTATGTTAATACGGCTAGAACTGTCAGCTCCAGGTAGTATGTTAGGGGATGATCATCTATATAATGTAATTGTGACATCACATGCTTTATTAATGATTTTCTTCCTGGTAATGCCAGTAATGATTGGAGGATTCGGAAATTGGTTTGTACCAATTATGATTGGTGCACCCGATATGGCCTTTCCTAGATTAAACAATATTAGTTTCTGGTTATTACCCCCTGCTCTAATACTATTAGTTGGTTCTATGTTTGTGGAACAAGGGGCAGGTACAGGCTGGACCGTTTATCCCCCACTATCAAGCATTCAAGCCCATTCAGGGGGAGCAGTGGATATGGCTATATTTAGTCTACATCTAGCTGGTGTATCTTCCATTTTAAGTTCTATCAACTTTATAACTACTATAATTAACATGAGGGTTCCTGGTATGAGTATGCATAGACTACCTCTATTCGTATGGTCTGTATTAATTACAACAATATTGTTATTATTATCTTTACCAGTGTTAGCTGGTGCAATTACAATGTTATTGACAGATAGAAATTTTAATACAACATTCTTTGACCCTGCGGGAGGAGGAGATCCTATTTTATTCCAGCACTTATTCTGGTTTTTCGGACATCCTGAAGTCTATATATTAATTTTACCAGGATTTGGTATGGTATCTCAAATTATCCCAACATTTTCTGCTAAACAACATATTTTTGGTTATTTAGGTATGGTCTATGCTATGATTTCTATTGCAGTATTAGGATTTATTGTTTGGGCCCACCATATGTTCACCGTTGGTATGGATGTCGATACTCGTGCCTACTTTACTGCCGCCACTATGATTATTGCTGTTCCTACTGGAATTAAGATATTTAGCTGGCTAGCTACTATATATGGGGGAAGCCTACGGCTTGATACACCTATGTTGTGGGCTATTGGGTTTGTCTTCCTATTTACCATTGGTGGTTTAACTGGAGTTATATTAGCTAATAGTTCATTAGATATAGCATTACACGATACTTATTACGTAGTAGCTCACTTCCATTACGTGTTATCTATGGGGGCCATATTTGCTATATTTGGGGGTTACTACTATTGGTTTGGTAAAATTACAGGTTATAGTTATAATGAATTATACGGTAAGATCCATTTCTGGATTATGTTTATTGGAGTTAATTTAACTTTCTTCCCCCAACATTTCTTGGGTTTAGCCGGATTACCTAGAAGATACTCGGATTTCCCTGATGCCTATCAAGATTGGAACTTAATTAGTTCTTGCGGAGCTGTAGTGGCTCTAGTAGGAATTATATGGTTCATATACTTGTCTTATGAGGCATTAGCAGCCGAAAGACCATTTAAAGGCTGGGCAACTTCGCCTAACTCGTTAGAGTGGTCTTTATCTTCTCCGCCTGCTTTTCATACTTATAATGAATTACCGTTTGTCTATCAGCGTAAATTGAGTCATGGGGATGATTTAAATATTATTTCCACACTACTCCTTTGACCTTGGGGAGTTTATAAGGCAATGTGTTCTTCTAATACATGCAAGGCCCTGAATAGGGTCCTACTGGTGAGGATAAAACGAGATATCTCGTTGACGTATTAGAATAGGTGGGATAGTGGCCCACCTGGTCGAAGATGCGTAGTATAGCCACACTTTCACTGAAACAAGGGGAAGACATTTTGGCAGCAGTAGAGAATCTTGTGCAATGGGTAAACGCTTGACACAGGGTTTCACACTGAGGTCTGTCTAACTAAGTGCCAGCAGACGCGGTTAAACTTAGAGGCCCAGTTTTTATTTCGCATTAGGCGTTAAAGTATGTAGTGAAGCATGAGAATAAAGTAAGGCCAACCTCTTGGTAGCGGTAAAATGTTTGAAGCAAGAGTGGAAGTCCGAAGGTGGAGACTCCTTACTCCGTTCATGTACATCTTCATGAAATACGAAAGCTTGGATAGTAAACAGGATTAGATACCCTGGTAGTCCTCGCCCTAAACTTATACAATAGCTTTATTAGCAAATAACCTTATTGTATGCCTGAATACTATGATCGCAAGATTGAAACTCAAAAGGCTTGGCTGTTCACTGTTTGAATCAGAGGAGCGTGTAATTTAATACGATGATCCGCGTGTCACCTCACCTTTCCTTGAAAGCGGACTACCTTTATGGGTAGTCCGCTCAGGCATTGCATGGCCGTCGTCAGGATAACAATAAATGTTATCCTTAACCCTATTATGGATTAAGTCAGGTGTCATGGTCTTTATGGAAAGGGATATTATGCGCTACATTCTCCTATACAATATCACATTAAATTAGGAGGCGGCGATTCTCTGAAACGGGAATCTTAAGTAGGATTTGATAGTAATCGGGAAGTAGAGCGTTCCGGTGAATTTTAACCCAGTGTTAGCACAAATCGCCCGTCGTCCCCTTCAAGTTAAGGATACGAGACACCCCACGCGGGGTTATCCCTCCTTTTCGAGAATGGGTAAGTCGTAACATAGTAAGGGTAAGGGAACTTGTTCTTGGGCCAAGTTATGCGTTCAATACGTACTTGGCCGCCTCGTAATTAGGATATGAGTACTATTATTTCAATTATCTTTAAAACGCTTGCAATAATAATACCTCTATTAGTGGCTATAGCTTATTTAACTTTAGCAGAAAGAAAGGTAATAGGGTATATGCAAGCACGAAAAGGACCTAATGTAGTTGGTGTTTATGGACTATTACAGCCTTTAGCTGACGGATTAAAGTTATTCACTAAAGAGATGGCTATTCCCAATCATGCTAATCTGTCGGTTTATATTGTAGCCCCGATTCTATCGCTTACTTTAGCTTTTTTGGCTTGGGGGGTTATTCCTTTTAGCCCCGGTATTGTACTAGCTGATATTAATGTTGGTATCTTATACATCTTTGCTGTCAGTTCTATAGGGGTGTATGCTATTTTAATGTCTGGTTGGGGAAGTAATTCTAAATATGCATTCTTAGGGGCTATCAGAGCAGCAGCTCAAATGATTAGCTATGAAGTGTGTATAGGGCTTATTTTAATATCAGTAATATTATGTGCAGGTTCTCTTAATATCACTCAGATTGTTTTAGCTCAAGCCGAAATTTGGTATATAATACCTTTATTTCCAGCTGCTTTAATGTTTTTTGCTTCGGCATTAGCTGAAACTAATCGGGCTCCTTTTGATCTTACCGAGGGAGAATCAGAATTAGTATCTGGATATAATGTAGAATATTCTAGTATGTCATTTGCCCTATTCTTTTTAGCTGAATATGGCCATATTATTCTAATGAGCTGTTTGATAAGTTTATTGTTTTTAGGTGGTTGGACACCTTTTACAGGAATTCTAGGAATGGGTTGTTTAGCCCTTAAAACTACCGCAGTAGTGTTCGCATTTGTGTGGGTACGAGCTTCTTTCCCTAGAATGAGATATGACCAACTTATGTATCTATTATGGAAGTCTTACTTACCTTTCAGTCTTGGTTTAATCGTTTTAGTTTCTGGCCTGTTGATAGGTTTAGATGCAGTGCCTTGCTAGCATTTAGGGAGTACCCTATATTGGGTTGATGTACACAAGCTTCCTGAGCGCATGCATATGGAATCACCAAACAAAATGTTACGAATAAGAACTCAACATCCAATACTCTCTATTGTGAATGGGGTACTGGTTGATCTGCCAGCCCCCTCTAATATTAGTTATTATTGGAATTTCGGTTCTTTGTTAGGACTTTGTTTAGCTATTCAATTGATTACCGGAATATTCTTAGCTATGCATTATTGCCCTGACGTTAGCTTAGCTTTTGACTCAATTTCCCATATTTTAAGAGACGTTAATTATGGTTTTATGTTAAAGTATATTCATGCTAATGGAGCTTCATTATTCTTTCTCTGTGTATATATACACATGGGTAGAGGGCTCTATTATGGGAGCTACATGAAAATGGACGTTTGGAATATAGGGGTTATAATTTACGCAGTGATGATGATAACAGCCTTTTTAGGGTATGTATTACCTTGGGGACAAATGTCCTTTTGGGGAGCCACAGTTATAACTAACTTTTGTTCTGCTATACCCTATATAGGAACAGATATTGTTCAGTGGATTTGGGGAGGATTTAGTGTATCTAACGCAACTCTTACTCGTTTCTTCTCTTTACATTATCTTTTTCCTTTTCTTATAATTGCATTAGCCTTATTACATATTATTAGTTTACACACAGCTGGGTCAAATAATCCTTTGGGGATTGACTCTAATATAGACAAAGTTACCTTTCATGTTTATTATACTTATAAGGACTTGTTTGGTATGATGGTACTTAGCACTATTTTAGTTATATATTGTTATTTTATGCCTAATGTATTAGGTGATCCTGAAAATTTCATTCAAGCTAATCCTTTGGTAACTCCTGTTCATATACAACCAGAATGGTACTTCTTATTCGCATACGCCATACTACGCTCTATACCCAACAAGCTTGGGGGGGTCTTGGCTATGGCATTTAGTATCTTGGTGTTATTTTTATTGCCCTTTGTTCATACTAGTAAATTAAGAGCTTTAACATTTAGGCCCTTAGGTAAAATAGCATTTTGGTTTTTAGTAGCTGATTTTGTTTTATTAACTTGGTTAGGAGCTAATGCAGTAGAGGAGCCGTATATTATGATTGGTCAATTTGCTTCTGTATACTACTTTTGCTACTTCTTAGTATTGATCCCCTTGTTAGGGTGGGTAGAAACCAAATTGCTCCGCATGAAGTAATAAAGGTCTTGTTGGCCGAAGTGAAATATGAATAATCTATTTATGATATTCTCCTTAGGAATAGTTGGAGCTAGTCTTATGGTTATATCTACCCCGAATCCTGTTTATTCAGTATTCTGGTTAGTTATTGCCTTTGTTAATGCTGCTGTTATGTTTATATCGTTGGGATTAGACTATATAGGCTTAATATTTATAATTGTCTATGTGGGGGCTATCGCTATTTTATTCCTGTTCGTAATTATGTTAATTCAACAGCCCAATAAGGTAGATTCTCAAGATCACTCGCATTTTTTACCTGTAGGATTATCTGTTATATTCCTATTTTATAGTTTACTAACCAATAGCCCTAAATATATCAACAATCCTGTTATAGGATCTAGAACTAACATTGGGGCAATTGGAAGTCATCTTTATACAACTTATTATGAATTAGTATTAATTGCTAGTTTGGTGCTACTAGTCGCTATGATAGGGGCTATATTATTAGCTAAGCAGCCAAATTCACCTTTTTTATATAATTCCCATGGTGAATCATTACGTAGTAGGCAAGATCTCTTCCTACAAATCAGCAGAGAGCACCTTTAGGTGCCTTCTGGCCAAGTGCTAAGGCACGTCTCCGCTTAGGAACATGGAGAGGAATATGGAGTTCAAAGGAATACTAATACTACTTATCGTTAGCGGAACATTATCAATTCTAATTTTAGGGGCATCTTATCTATTAGGATATAAACAACCTGATATGGAAAAAGTGTCGGTCTATGAGTGTGGGTTTGATCCTTTTGATAACCCGGGGAATCCCTTCTCTGTTAGATTTTTCTTAATTGGTATCTTGTTTTTAATATTTGATCTTGAAATATCTTTTTTATTTCCCTGGGCTGTCACATATATGGGCTTACCTTTATTTGGATATTGGGTTGTTATGTTATTTTTATTTATCTTAACTTTAGGGTTAATTTATGAGTGGATAGAAGGAGGCTTAGAGTGGGAAAACTAGCCCCTAATTGTATAGCGCATGTCCTATTTAATATTATCAATTGTCATCTTATTAATCGGAATCTTAGGTATTATTCTTAATAGAAGCAATTTAATTATTATGCTAATGTGTGTAGAGCTAGTTTTACTGGCTTCTACTATTTTGCTTCTATTTGAGTCTCGTGTGCTCTATACGCTTTTTGGTCAAATTTTTGCGATTGTGATTCTAACTGTCGCAGCTGCCGAGTCTGCTATCGGTTTAGCCATTATGGTTAACTATTACCGTTTACGTGGTACAATTGCTGTTCGAGCCTTAAATTTATTAAGAGGTTAACTCCTATTTCAAAATGAACCAGATCCCTATGCAATATTTCAACTTAGCGGAGGAGAATTATTCTAAGTATGGGTTATCAGTAATCCAGCTTATCCAAATTGGTAAGTTCTATGAACTTTGGCATGAGCCCAATACTCCTAGCAGGCAACAAGCATACTCTCAAACCGAGTTATTAGCTGAGTCATCCATGCGAAGTCGGCCTTTGGGGGTAACGCCCCCCATTGAACAAGTTGCCTCGTTACTTGATATGAGAATAATATTACCCGGCAAAAGATCTTTGCTTCAAATGGGGTTTCCAACTTATTCCCTTAATAATCATCTAAGCACCTTGTTGGATAAAGGTTGGACTGTTATAGTTATCGATGAATTAGTCACTGGTAAATCCGGGCCAAAACAACGCGCAGTATCTCAGGTTTATTCTCCTAGTTGTAATTTAGAGGACTGTTCGGAGTTATCCTATGTGTTATCAATTTATTTTTCTCAAGACGACTTATTAGGTATTACTTTATTCTCAGCCATGAACGGGCATAGTATAATGTTTCCTGTCTCTTGGGCGGACAGGGATAAAGTAGCCCGTTTATTAATCAGTTATCGTATTAGAGAAATAGTAATTTGGGCAAACTCGGGGGCCGTCTCAGAGATTTTAATATATAATTTATTAATTGGTTATAATTTATTCCCCTCTGAACCCAATGCTAAAATTGAGGTTATGGGGGAAGTAATAAACAATTTACCGTGTTATTTATCTTATAGGTACGAAAATAATAATAAGGAGTGGCTTTTGCTCCATATTTATATGGGCATTAACGCAGAGTGGTTTAACAAAAATTATCAAGAATATACCCTTAGTAAGATATTTCAAAGTACTTGAGCAGAAAATGTTAATCAGGCAAATCTAATTAGCCTTTTAGGAGTATTACAATTTATTAAAGATCGAAATCCTAATCTTATTAAGAATCTTCAACTTCCCGAGTGTTATAATTCTGTTGTTAGCCCCCTAAATTTAATACTATGTAATCGAGCAGAATATCAATTGGACTTATTGCCTAAGAGGGGGAAACTGGGTGGTTTACTTAGTCTAGTTGATTACTGTTCTACTGCAATGGGTAAAAGATTACTTAAATTCAGACTTCTTAACCCCATTACAGATCATTCTGAATTAAATCTTCGTTATGAGGAGATTGCTACATTTAAACAATTATATAACAAGAAAATATTTGACAATTCCGAGTTAAAACACATTAAAGATTTATCTTCTTTACATCGTCAGTGAACAATATGTGCCTCGAGTGATACTACCTTGCCACCTAAAAAGTTAAGTCAAATTTACCATTCTTATTTGTCTGCTAATCAACTAATAAGTAAATTAACAAATAATATTCAATTACCCCCTTTAGTCGTGCCCCAATTAGAATTGCTAATTGAGGAAATAGGTCGAATTTTCCAGACAGATAATCTTTTAGGTGATTTTAAAGACGTATTACAGCCAACTGATAATCTAACTAACTTCTTTGTACAACAACAAACTTTAAAGGCCCAACTTACAGAGTGGGGCGAACAGACTTCAAATATTGTGTTTCAAGATACAATTTCTATCAAAGTTGAATATTTTAATAAAGAGGGCTATGCCTTCTCTATTTTATCTAAAAAGTTAACTAAGTTAGAACAATATATGCCTGATAATTCAATTATGATATTGGGTAAAAGAGGAAGCCACCATATAATTACTAGTCCCACTATTCATAAAGTATCAATTGAATTAAATTTATTAGAAGAGCAAATTAATACTTATGTCAAACAGACTTATAACCGGGAACTTAAAAGATTATATTTCAGTTATTCTGAGCTGTTTTTACCCTTAGAAAATATGATTTCTAGATTAGATGTTGCATTAAGCGGGGCTATTGCGGCTATTAAATTCAATTATACTAAACCTTGCTTAATACTAACTAAATCCCACCAGCCCCAACAAACCAAGGGGTTAATAGAAGCAATTAACCTGCGACACCCATTAGTAGAACAGTTAAACACTCAAGAAGAATGTGTAGCTCATAATATTAGTTTAGAGGATAAGGGAATGTTAATATTCTCAGTAAATGGTGCGGGCAAATCTACTTTACTTAGAGCAATTGGAGTCAACGTAATCTTAGCTCAAGCAGGAATGTATGTAGCTGCAGATTCATTTAGGTTAAGACCTTATCACTATTTAATTACTCGTATTTTAGGGGGGGATGATCTTCATAAAGGCCAAGGTACTTTTGAGGTCGAAATGAGAGATCTTTCAACTATATTAAAGCTAGCTAATTATAACAGTCTAATATTGGGGGACGAAATTTGTCATGGAACAGAAGTTAGTTCAGGAGCAGCAATATTAGCTGCAACAATTGAAAGATTAACAGCTGCACAAACTAGTTTTGTTCTTTCTACTCATCTACATCAAGTTTGTTCTTTAATTGATTCACCAGTTCGGTACTATCATTTATCTGTTATTCAACAAGAAGATTTGGGCCTAATTTATGAACGTAAATTGAAGCCTGGACCCGGGCCCTCTCAATATGGCATTGAAGTTATGGGCCACATAATTAATGATAAAAAATTTTATACAAGTGCTTTGAAATATCGTAAACTCATTAACTGGGAGCCACCATCCCGAAGTGAGTCTAGTTCTTTAACAGTTTTCCGTCCCTCTAAATATAATGCTCGAGTTTTTATTGATTCGTGTGAAATATGCGGGGCTCCAGCGGAGGCTATCCACCACATTCAACCTAAGAATCAACTAAAAAATCAACCCAAGAAATTATGTAATAGAAGGTCTAACTTGGTGCCCGTCTGCTCAAGCTGTCATTTAGATATTCATAGAAATAAGATCTCTATTTTAGGTTGGAAGGGGACCCCAGGACATAAGAAATTATATTGGGTTTATCTTAATGAGTCTTTGGATAGTGGAACTGAGTAAAGTCTAGGG